ACCGAGATGACAGACCCATTCTCTGTACTATCAATAGGATCAATTATAACAAGTCGCACACTCATATTCCGGAAATACCGAAACAACGGAATTCCACGGTCGAACTACCAGAATGGACTATAAATCTGAGTCCTAAGTGATTCATTTTTGATTGAAAAGCCTTATGGACCTAACTCATTGAAATCCCATCCAGTAAAACGGAAGAATTATAAATCTCCAAAATAATAGATAGGAATATTGCAAATAGAGCCATTGCGACACCCATAAATGGGGTGGTTCCCCATCCAGGAGCCACTTTACCATATTCCGAATTCAATGGTTTCAATAAATCCCCTACAATAGTTCGTCTTGGCCCAGATCTAGAACTACCCTCAACGGTTTGTGTAGCCATAAATACTATTTCATTGGTTGAGATCTGTTGACTTTGTATACTATTCCGTTTTAAATAAACGATCTTATCGTAGCATAGATCCATCGCGGTCTTGAAATTTCTAATAATGGAAACAGCAACCTTAGTCGCCATCTCCATATCTGGTTCACTTGTAAGCTTTACAGGGTACGCCTTATATACCGCTTTTGGGCAACCCTCTCAACAACTAAGAGATCCATTCGAGGAACACGGGGACTAATTGAAGTAATGAGTCCCCCATATGGGGGACTCATTACTTCAATTAAGATAATAAAAAATCATTTCATCTTTTTAGTCGGGACCTTAGGCGGTTCTCGAAAAAATATAGCGAAAAAGATTATCCCTAAAGTCGATACTAACAGGAATGTATAAACCAATGCTTCCATAGATTCGATCGTGGTTTACAATTATAGCTTCCACACCTGTTCATTTGGGATCATTTCCCAGATAAAGAAAGGACAAGAGCAAAGAAAGGCGATGATGAAAATCAATATTTCTACGGTACCTTCTGTCAAATAAAAAAATCAAATATAGAGGCGAAAGATACCATAGCAATGTTGTATCAGACTACCTGTCTCCTTGTAGTTGGATCTCCAATTTTTTGGAATGCTCCAAATTCCACTTGAGCATCCAAATCTGGGTCAATACCAGCAAAAACATCTCTGAACAAGGTTCTAGCACCATGCCAAATGTGTCCGAAAAAGAAGAGCAAAGCAAACGTAGCATGTCCAAAAGTGAACCAACCCCTTGGACTGCTCCGAAAAACACCATCGGATTTCAAAGTAGCACGATCTAATTCAAAAATTTCACCCAATTGGGCACGTCTAGCATATTTTTTCACAGTAGCAGGATCGCTATAGCTGACTCCATTGAGTTCGCCACCATAGAACTCAACAGTTACACCCACTTGTTCGACACTATACTTCGATTCTGCCCTTCTAAAAGGAACATCGGCTCTAACAATTCCGTCTCCGTCTACCAAAACGACTGGAAATGTTTCAAAAAAAGTAGGCATACGACGTACAAAAAGTTCATGCCCTTCTTTATCTCTAAAAATAGGGTGTCCTAACCATCCAACAGCTATTCCATCCCCGTTGTCCATTGAGCCTGCTCTGAATAATCCACCTTTCGCCGGATTATTACCGATGTAATCATAGAAAGCTAATTTTTCAGGAATTTTAGACCAAGCTTCCGATAAACTCAGATTCTCGGCTAGACCGGCGCCAACTCTTCGATATATTTCTTGCTGGAAGTATCCCTGATCCCACTGATAACGAGTGGGACCAAATAATTCGATCGGGGTAGTTGCTGAACCATACCACATAGTCCCAGCAACAACGAAAGCTGCAAAAAAGACAGCAGCGATACTACTGGAAAGGACAGTTTCAATATTGCCCATACGTAATCCTTTGTATAGACGTTGGGGTGGGCGAACACTAAGATGGAATAGACCCGCTAATATGCCCAATGTACCTGCTGCAATATGATGAGAGGCTATTCCTCCCGGAACAAAAGGATCAAAACCTTCCGCGCCCCATGCTGGATTTACAGATTGTACTTTTCCGGTTAGGCCATAAGGATCGGACACCCATATTCCAGGACCATACAAGCCTGTTACATGAAATGCGCCAAACCCAAAACAAGCCACCCCTGAGAGAAATAAATGAATTCCAAAGATCTTGGGCAAATCCAAAGAGGGTTTTCCCGTACGTTCATCACAGAATATTTCTAGGTCCCAATACACCCAATGCCAGATAGCTGCTAAGAAGCACAAGCCAGAAAACACAATATGTGCCCCGGCCACACCCTCGTAACTCCAAATACCCGGATTCGTTATAGTTCCTCCTGTGATACTCCAACCGCCCCATGAGTTGGTTATTCCTAAACGAGTCATGAAGGGTATAACGAACATACCTTGTCTCCACATTGGATCAAGAACGGGGTCAGAAGGATCAAAAACTGCTAATTCGTATAGAGCCATCGAACCGGCCCAACCAGAAACTAGAGCGGTATGCATTATATGGACAGAAAGCAGCCGACCAGGATCATTCAATACGACGGTATGAACACGATACCAAGGCAAACCCATGGAAATACCCCTTTCTCAAAAAAAAAATAGACACTATGTCACTTTATCGCATTGGAAATAACTATGCTATGGACCTCACTTTTTCGTTGGATTATCTCGAAACAGGGGTTAATATTTATTCTGTTACGTTGGTAATAATGGAACTTCTGCTCGTAGGAACAAAAAGAAGCAGATCTATTCTATACCCAATAAGTACCAATACGCAATGGGGCGATTAGTCCTATTTTTTGTGAGCGAATTTATAGATACTTGTTTATCCTTCGAACGATCCGTTCGTAAGAATTTTCCTTTATTCCGTCTTCCTCCATGAATCTTGCAATCGATCGATAAAATACGATAAATGACAATATTATGAAGACAATAAACCCATTGTTTATATTGTTTATTACGTTTCCACATCAAAGTGAAATAGAGTACTTAACTCCTTTTTCTTTCATTTAATGCCCATTGGTGTTCCAAAAGTACCTTTCCGGAGTCCTGGAGAGGAAGATGCAGTTTGGGTTGACGTATAGTGTGACTTGTCAGACATATTGGGTCATATGGGATTTCCCCGTTTTCTCCCCCGATCGAGATATCCTCTATTTCGCCCAAGAAAGATTGATTGAACCATCAATAATTCGAAGCGTGAAGTGCAATTAGATCAATTTATTTTTGGTTGGGGGATCCATATTATCAATTAAAAGAATTTATGGTTGGCTTGGACCAATAAAATGAAGTATACAGGCTCCGTTCAGAAAATACCAAATTGGGAATCTATGTATGATTCCCACCCTATCCTAAATGATTTCTTTATACCATATGAGTGATCTCGCCAATCAATGGAATGGAATAATATGGTGAATACATCGAATATTTTGTGGAAGGCATAAAACAAATTGAAAAAGAAGAAAGTCGTAGCAAAAAGAAGTGGTACTGGAATCATTTGTCCTATATGTACAAATGGAATTCGGGCAGACCTTTACCCGGAGTAGAGCATAAACCTAAAAGAGTTGAAGAGGCCCATTCGGGAACAAGAAAATGACATAGTGATTTGGATCTCGATGAAACAATACATCAATGAGAGGTTAGTTCGATAAGTTCAGTGAATTCTTTTTTATATAGATAGGGAAGCAAGTCAAAACTCGTGTTTCTTGAAAATGAAAGAAAAAGCCCCTTCATTAGGAAAAAGCCTGCTACGAAAAAAGAAATAGGGCTGGAATCGACACATTTCTTTTTTTTTTCTCAATTTTGATTTTTTGAACCGTATGCATCCAAAGGTGCGTGTACGGTTCCTAAGGAATACAATTTTGTCCTAATCAACCGACTTCATCGAGAAAGATTACTTTTTTTAGGCCAACAAGTTGATAGCGAGATCTCGAATCAACTTGTTGGTCTCATGGTATATCTCAGCATAGAAGATGATACCAAAGATCTTTATTTGTTTATAAATTCTCCCGGCGGATGGGTAATCCCAGGAATAGCTATTTATGATACTATGCAATTTGTGCCACCAGATGTGCATACAATATGCATGGGATTAGCCGCTTCAATGGGATCTTTCATCCTGGTCGGAGGAGAAATTACCAAACGTTTAGCATTCCCTCACGCTTGGCGCCAATGAGTTTTTTGATTTGAGAAAAAAAAAAAAAAAAGACTATGCCTTCGCCATATGGAATATGAATAAAATAATTAAGTCATAATAGCATGGCATTTCAAGTTCGATATGAGCAAACTATTATTATTTTTTTTTTTTTCATAATATAATATGAGATTATGTATCGGGATAGTAGTATGAAAAAAGGTTATTTCCGATTTGATCTTATGTATCGGGGTCCGTTTCAGCGTCACAAACCTTTTTGCTTCCACACCAGAAGTCTCTTTCCATCCAATATTTATGTTATGAAAGAGTGTGAAAAAAGATCATTTTTTACTTAATTTTGATTTGATCGGATCAGAAAGAAACTTTGGGATTGCTGAATCACAAACGAGATAAATATATAAAGCAACGGAACCATCATAGTATTTTTGATTACTCCGAAAGGAAGGATGGTAAATGGATCATTCAACGATCCGGGTCTGATGGATTCGACTTGTCTCTTTCTTCGACGAAAGAAGAGAAAAAGAAATTCCATTGCAGAGCCGTATGCAATGCACAAAAAATGCCTGTACGGTTGTTCAATTCTATCTTTTTTTTTCTCCCCGCTTGTTATTCTTTATCCCTTCCCCCAATCATGCGAGGTAGAGGAATCATTCATTATGTTATATCATCAGGGTTATGATCCATCAACCTGCTAGTTCTTTTTATGAGGCACCCACAGGAGAATTTATCCTGGAAGCGAAAGAACTACTAAAACTCCGCGAAACCCTCACAAGGGTTTATGTACAAAGAACGGGCAATCCTTTATGGGTTGTATCCGAAGACATGGAAAGGGATGTTTTTATGTCAGCAACAGAAGCCCAAGATCATGGCATTATTGATCTTGTAGCGGTCGAAAATACCGGGGATTTGACATAAATCTTTGATTCCATTTCGAATCATAATTTGAATGAACCATTATTTGATCTTTTATCTTCTTACCTGAATAAAATATTAAATGGAAATAATTGATAATCATCTGGTTAGGATCGATCTAAACCAACCCATTCTGTATATGATTCAGCATGCCAACTATTAAACAACTTATTAGAAACATAAGACAGCCAATAAGAAATGTCACGAAATCCCCCGCTCTTCGAGGATGTCCTCAGCGTCGAGGAACATGTACTAGGGTGTATGTGCGACTCGTTCAGATCATGAGCTAGAACAAATGAGAGCATTTTTACAGTATCAATGGCCCGTACCCATGAATAAGATAGAATAGAAGAACTCTATTCACTATCTAAAAATAAAGATCTCTCATATACCGCTACCGCTATTGTGTATGGAATTTATGGTTTCCATTGGTGCAAATCCAATCACCTCGATTTGAGATGAAAAGCAATTCCCCATTGGTAGCAAATGGTTATCCATTAAGCGGGGAAAATGATATTATATTTAAAAAGCAGAAAGATTATGCTCCTACTCTTGCAAGAACGGACTAACAGGGTCAGCTACCTATTCAACCTTCATAATTAAATGCCGTCACTGTATGGATAGATCTCATTGTAAAAAGACCTATTACTGGATAATTCATGGGTAGAGCCAAAGAGTGTGAACTGTACAAGTTACCAATAACATTGATTAAATGAGGAAAGGGGCTCCGGCGTATAGAGAGGGCCTCACCGTTTAAGAAGTAACCATAGAAACGATGGAAACCACTATTTATCCATTTACTATATTATTTTATACCTACTTTGATTTTATTTATACCTAACATCGGTACAATTTCTTTTTTTTTTTTTGAGGTGAAATGCCTGGAAGAAATAAAAAAATCGTGGTTGGGAAGGTTATAGTAGCAAAAGCCATTGGAATTTGTATTTTATACATCGGAAGAATCCGTTTTGTTATTAATAAACCAGGAGAGGGGAAAAGAATGACTGAAAGAAATCAATTAGTTATTCATCAAAGTTTCATTTGATTCAATGACCAGAGTTAGAAGAAGATATAGAGCTTGGAGACGTAGAACAAAAATTCGTTTATTTGCATCAACCTTTCGAGAGGCTCATTCAAGACTTACTCGAACTACTACTCAACAGAAAATGAGAGCTTTGGTTTCCACTCATCGGGATAGAGGCAGGCGAAAGAGAAGTTTTCGTCGCTTGTGGATCACTCGGATAAATGCAGTAACTCGTGAGAATAGGGGATCCCGTAGTTATAGTCGATTAATACTTGATCTGTACAAGAGGGAGTTGCTTCTTAATCGTAAAATACCTGCACAAATAGCTATATCAAATAGGAATTGTCTTGACACGATTTCCAATGAGATTATCAAATAAGGAGATTGGAAAGAATTCACCGGAATGCTTTAAACGGAGTTCCCCGGAGAATGAACTCCGGGAGGGTATAGTAGAAATTCATATGATAAGATAAGTAGTAGGAATGAACGAACACCTTTCAATAAAAAAAAAAGATTTCTTCTTCCCCCATTCTTTTTTTATTATTATTACGGTGCAACAATCTCGCGGCTTTTTCGAACAAAACATCAATCTAAGTTCCAATTAGAGTTTGGATTCGATTGAGGAATAGGCTTATTTATTTCTGGTTCTAGGACCTGTAGTTCTAGGGATCGACTCGGTTCTCTCAAATTGTTTCTCATTATTAAGAAAAGGTAACGAAGATAAAATACGAGCTTGTTTTATAGCAATAGTAATTAATCGTTGTTGTTTCAAGGTTAATCTATTCACTCGTCTAGATAATATTTTTCCTTGTTCACTAATAAATTGACTAATTAAACTCATGTTTCTATAATCAATTCGATCCCCCGATCCAATTGGGGGCAAACGCCTATGAAAAGATCGCTTAGATTTACGAAAGGGCCGCTTGGGTTTATCCATGATTTCTTTCTTATTTCTAAAATCCCATTTATTCATTCATTTCGGATCCGACCGAAATAGGATTTTATTTGTATATATATATGTAATTTCTTCCTCTTCCTTGGAAGAGTGACACACGCGTTCCGTTCGATTTATTTCTTTATCTCCCCATGAATCGTATGCTTGTAACAATAAGGGCAGAATTTTTTCAAGTCCAATTGACTAGGTGTATTGTGTCGATTCTTTTGAGTAATATATCTGGAAATGCCCCGCGATTCTTTATTCAAACCATTTCGGACACAACTGGTACATTCCAAAATAACTACTACTCTGACATCTTTACCCTTAGCCATGAACCTCCTTTGGATTTTGGATTCACTCAATTCTTCTATTTTCGATTCGAACAGAAGCCGAGAAGAAGAAAGGAATGAAACGAAAAGTTGCTAACTCGAAATCAATTCAATTATGAAGGATTTCGTTGCAATCAATAGAGTCATAAAATTATTAAGTAATACAATTATTTCTAACTATCAATTATTCCTAATCTCAGTATTTCATTTACTATCTTGTATGATCTTGAACAGCCTGCCCTCGACCCACACTTCTATTTCTGTTCTCCTTATATAAAATTAATTCTATCCTGAACCCCAGTTTCGATGAGGTTTAATCCACTTTTATTCTTTCTCTTTCTTTCCTAAACAACTAAAAAAAAAAAAAGAGGGGGATTAGTCACAGATAATTTATTGTATCTCTAATCTTCTTCATCTCTTCCCATGTCAATAACTAGAATGAGAAAAAGGGGAATGTCAACGCATCTGGGAATAAACGATTAATCTCTATCAATAGACCCGCCAAAGACCCGAACCATAGAGTAGCTAGTACAGGTGCCGTGGAGAGATATGTTTTTATATCTCGCATTGAAAATCCTCCTTCTTTTTCTTTAACTTTATTGACTTTATTCTATATTGTAATATATATATGATCAGATGCATATGTAGTTAAAGATCATTTGTATTTGTACGGGGAATCCCTAACTAAAATGGATATATACAATGATCCGGTAGATGAGATCCACCTGTCCCTGAAACTGAAAAAGATAAACACTTCTTCCTGAGCATTACTGATAAATATTCATTCCTTTATATGTTAGGTATGTATATAATTCTTTTCTTTTTTATATAAGATCGAAGGAATGGAAAGGAAAAAGAAATCCTATATAGATAGAGGAAATTACGATGTGGAAAACAAGACAGGGATTCCCTACAATGGCACTGTACAACAAATGAAAGGGATGTAGCGCAGCTTGGTAGCGCGTTTGTTTTGGGTACAAAATGTCACGGGTTCAAATCCTGTCATCCCTACCTATTACCTCTTCTATGGACAGTAACGAGGGGTCAATTGAGATCGATTCAAATTGGACATAATCTATCATTTTATGATACTATACATACAAGATGGATTGGGGGTACGAAAAGAATCCTTTTCTTGACATTCGTATCTCCCATCATAATAAAGCGCTCTTAGTTCAGTTCGGTAGAACGTGGGTCTCCAAAACCCGATGTCGTAGGTTCAAATCCTACAGAGCGTGATTCTTTTAATGTTGAATCACAATAAAATAACTTCACTAACTTGAATTGCAACCTTAATTTGACCTCCTGGAAATTCAAGAGGAGGTCAATCAAAAAAAGAGATGTTACTCAATTAAAGGTCCAACTGATCGCCGCGTCTGTATTGTAAATATGCAGTTACGAATAATCCGGCCAAGGTAATAGGAATTAGACCTAACACAATTCCAAATAGAAAAACTTCAATCATTTCAATTTGTTTGAAAGAAGAGAAAAAGAGAGGTAATATCTATCTCTAAATATTAATCCGAATCGCCCATGAATCTCAATAACCAAGAATTGGCAATTGACACGGGAAGGAACATAGAATACCGAATACCGGGAATCTCACAGAAATACTCATTTTTATGAATTGTTCATTCAATTAATTTGAATTTCAAATAAGTCGTATCTTGCTCAGACCAATCAATAGAGCTGGGGTTATAGTTGAAGCAGCCAGTAGAAAACCGAAATAACTAGTTATAGTAGTCATGGAGGGGCTAAATGATATATGTTCTTTTTTATACATATGTTTATAAAGCACTTACCTAAGTTTCCATTTTTGCGAGATCCAATGACAAGAAAAAATACTAATTGACAGAATCCGTTCCAATTGAAAGTTCTTGATTCATCAGCCATTGGCACTAAAAAAGAGAGAGTAAAGGGGTAGAAAAAAAAAAAGATGGATTCTTCATCTGTAACATCTACGGATCCCGTGATTCCGAATCAACGGATTCAGTAAGCAACCCGTGAGTCAAGTAAATAAGAACTGTGTCTTGTAACTTCAATCAAAAATGAAGTTCTCTTTGAGTAACTATGGAATAAAAGAACTGGATTTTAAAATTCCATTTTTTTTTTTGATTTTGATCATTTCGTTTCTTTTTCAATTTATCTAATTTATTTTGGAACAAACAGCCGGATAACGCTTTTACTTTTTTAATCATTGGATTCATTCAGTAGTAGGTTGGTTAATTGCACATAATATTTCGAATGAGAAGAAAAATAAAAGTATCCCATGATCTCTCGAAGAAATAAAACCTTTATTTCGAGCCCAACTCAATTCTAAAACTAGCAATTGCTATTATCCTTTTATTTTAGGTTTCACACTCTGTCTTTGTATATCATAGAGTTCAGTCCCTTCCTTGTAGCTAGGTTAAGAAGGAACCTTTGAATCTAATGCAGCAATGGTTGCATCACGAATATTGATAATTGTTCCAATTATTATTTGTTCTGTTTCTTTCATCGAATACTATCTACCACTGTACGACCAAGCAATTACCTGAAATGAAAGGATTAGAAAAAAACCCCTTTTCATGAAAAGGGGTTTCTAAATTTTGTATCTAATTGAATTGTGGGAATGTGATAATTTCTTTCATGAATTATTAGGACCCGCCAACTCACACTTTACCAAGATCTTCAGTTTCTATTCCGAAGCCAGTAATGGGAAACCTTAGACTATAGGTATTT